CATATCAATTAATTTGTAGAATGTATACTCATACAAATTACTCATGTGCCAGGAACCAGATTTGAACTGGTGACACGAGGATTTTCAGTCCTCTGCTCTACCAGCTGAGCTATCCCGACCAGTCACGACACATCGCATCATCCTCATTTTATTTTAATATAGGACTTGGGTCTATGTCAATTAGAAAAACGAAAAAAGTATTACAAAGTATTATACAGGCCCTGTATAGAATTTCTTGGATCTTCAAAAAAAAAATTCTAAGTTTCAGTACAAATAATGATATATATTGTTAATTATTCAATTTAAATTTTAAATGGGGATTCCTTGCTCAAAGATGTTCGTTTGTACGTGTATCATATATATAACACATGAGGCTTGTGATAAGAAAAAAATTTCCGCTCAGATCCGTTTGTGAAAGAGTAGAATGAATGAGAAACATAACGAATTTTGAATCGCTAACAAAATGATAAAAGATAAATAATTAGGGAGTCAACCGTTTCGTTTTGGGGATAGAGGGACTTGAACCCTCACGATTTCTAAAGTCGACGGATTTTCCTCTTACTATAAATTTCATTGTTGTCGATATTGACATGTATAATGGGACTCTATCTTTATTCTCGTCCGATTAATCAATTCTTAAAAAGATCTATCAGACTATGATGGAGTGAATGATTTGATCAATGAATATTCGATTCTTTTTTCAATTTTTAATCGATTCACAACAATTCTTTCATTTTTCATATAAATATCAAAAAATAAAGATTCGGGCCGTCATTAATCATTTGGAGATAGTATTGCAGTACTATACGTATGCATATAGGTTTATCCTTCATCCTTTCGGAAGTTTCGATGTAAGGATTCCTTTACTAACACAATGCAGCCAACTCCATTTGTTAGAACAGCTTCCATTGAGTCTCTGCACCTATCCTTTTTTATTCTCGGTTTATGAAACCCTTGTTTGTTTTAATAAAACAGGATTTGGCTCAGGATCGCCCATTTTTAATTCCAGGGTTTCTCTGAATTTGAAAGTTCTCACTTGGTAGGTTTCCATACCAAGGCTCAATCCAATTAAGTCCGTAGCGTCTACCAATTTCGCCATATCCCCTTTTTTGTTTTGTGATTAGGATCACATTATGATGCCGTCACCCTTTTTTCTTTCGTTTATATTATGCTGGAACCGTTGAATTCATTAGATACCGGTTCCTATATTTAAAAGCGTTTTCTACTATTTGATTTCTTGTCTATTTTCTTTGATCTCTATCGGAGACCAGTATTTGGTCCAATCAGAAATGATTCTATCATTTCTATATCACATTTCTATATCAGAAATTCAATATAGATATATACCGCATAACATATATATTATACTATATATAATATATTTATTATACTTAGATATGCCCCTATTTCTATCCGTGTAATTTCGAATACTTGAACGGTCGATTCTTTTTTTTTCATCTTAGCTTTCACCTTTTCGAATGAAACCAGAGGAGTGTTTCATTATGATCTGAATTACACTTTTATCTTTCATTTTATTCTTATCCTTTTCTTAGGGCAGACCCTCTATAACATAACAAAAAAAAGGAAAATTTGAGTATTATTAATTTTAAATTTAATTACTAGCCATAACTAATAAAATGGCTATAAACAATCATTCCGTTAATTTATAATTAGAAGATAATTCGAAATAAAATATATAAAAAAATGAAAATATATTTCATATATAATATATATGAAATATAATAAAATATCAAAAAAACATAGTACTATAGAATAGTAAAAAAAAATAGAATAGTAAAAAAAAATCTTACTATATTAATTAAGCTAATTAAAATATTAATTATCGATAAACATATATTTGAGAAATAGATCGAAATTTAATATTCAAATATCCAATATTTTTGGAAATATTCTTTATATATATTTTATATATTTCTTTTTATATTTATATAAATAATTATAAATAATATTTCTTATGAAATAGCTAAGAATGAACAATTAATATCTCAGTAGTTTACTAAATTAGTATATGTGTACAATTTATGTTATGCGAGCCCGCTTAGCTCAGAGGTTAGAGCATCGCATTTGTAATGCGATGGTCATCGGTTCGATTCCGATAGCCGGCTTTTCTACATTTGTTTGATTTTTTACATAATTTAATGGATAATGTGAAATCAAAGTGAAAAACTTCTTTCCCTTTTCCCAAAGGTCACTGATCTATTTCTATTATTTCGTAGGAACTTCCAATTATGAATAAAAATTGGATTGGAGGAGTTCGGTCTCTGTAGAACAAATCAATTAAGATAAGAAAAGAACCCTAAATTTTTATTATTTAAAATTCTTTTTATTTATATAATACAATTATTTATATACAATTAAGGTACGGATATTGATACAATTCCTCTAATTATTTATTCTTTGTAATACTTCAATAAATTTCGCTTAATTTATCATATTTTAGTTTAGTTTTAATTTTGTTTTATGAAATTTCATAAAAAATAAGGAGTCTTTATGTCGCGTTACAGAGGACCTCGTTTCAAAAAAATCCGTCGTCTGGGGGCTTTACCGGGGCTAACTAGTAAAAAGCCTAGAACCGGAAGCGATCTTAGAAACCAATCGCGCCCCGGCAAAAAATCTCAATACCGTATTCGTTTAGAAGAAAAACAAAAATTGCGCTTTCATTATGGTCTTACAGAACAACAATTACTTAAATACGTTCGGATCGCCGGAAAAGCCAAAGGATCAACAGGTCAGGTTTTACTACAATTACTTGAAATGCGTTTAGATAACATCCTTTTTCGATTAGGTATGGCTTCGACTATTCCTCAAGCCCGCCAATTAGTTAACCACAGACATATTTTAGTTAATGGTCGTATAGTAGATATACCAAGTTATCGCTGCAAACCCCGAGATATTATTACAGTGAGGGATGAGCAAAAATCCAGGGCTCTGATTCAAAATTATCTTGATTCACCCCCCCGTGAGGAATTACCAAAACATTTGACTCTTCACCCATTCCAATATGAAGGATTAGTCAATCAAATAATAGATAGTAAATGGGTCGGTTTGAAAATAAACGAATTGCTAGTTGTAGAATATTACTCTCGTCAGACTTAACCCTAACTAAAATAACAAGGGTTCGGGCAATTTTGCCCCCTTAGTTTTGGCTTAAATAAAGGGACCGGGGGTAAGTAAGGTAAGGGGTTTCATCTGGGGATTTTTCTCTTATTCATGTATCATAGATCGGTAGGGTATTTTCATTCCTTGTCGATTTTGTCCAGTATTTTTCGTACCACAGAAATTCGGGGTAGGGATAGATAATCTATATCAAAGAAAGGTCTAACTGTTGGAGTATCCATTCTTATTTGATGCATTGCAGTCAGTAACATTGGTGAATCAGTTGACGAGTACGGAAAGAGAGGGATTCGAACCCTCGGTAAACAAAAGTCTACATAGCAGTTCCAATGCTACGCCTTGAACCACTCGGCCATCTCTCCCACATAATGATTATGGCCCAAAAACCGAGTGAATAGTGAGTCATTCATATTATTTTGGATAGGTATGTACATTCAATTTTAACTCTAAAAATAGAAAACTTTTCATCAAAGAAAAATCCTTCCTCCGAGGCTGGGGATAAAGATAAATCCAAAAATTGTAAAATAAGGATATATATCTATTCATGTTTGCGAAGATGGTGTTTCCGCCCTTTCTAATATTTATACCGGATTAAATCACTCAATTGAAACGAATCCAATGATCGATATATTTTTTTTAGACTGTGTTTAATGGATACCTTTAAATCATGATTCTATTTAGTTTACACTATTATTCAATTTTCATAAAAATTATAAAATTCCTTTCCAGTTTTAGATTTTTCAACAACAACTCTTTACTCCAACTTCTTAACCCATAAATTTATTCCAAATTCATGAACCGCCCCCGGATTTTTTTTATTGATTCCTGTCAAAAAGAAACAATTTGAGTAAAAGGTCTTTCTTTTTATTTTAATGAATCCGTTTTTATGTTATTTCGTACTGCACAATTCCTTTGTTTGTGGGATCGTTTTCTCACGAAAGGGAATTAAAATAAATTATAGAATTAATACACCTATGTCTAGATCTGGGATAAATGGAAATTTTATTGATAAAACCTTTTCAATTGTAGCCAATATCTTATTACGAATAATTCCGACAACTTCGGGAGAAAAAGAGGCATTCACCTATTACAGAGATGGTGCGATTTGATTATTTTTTTTTTTATTTTTACCGCTCTCAGTCTTAAGAGAAAGACAACATTATTCGGGATAGGAAGAAAAAAATTATGGAAATAAATCTACGCTTGTTGAAGGTGAAGTTTGTAAATAAAACAACGCCTTCTGTCGTGTATCCCCGATTAATGCAGCCTCAGATGCTTCAATTGTCGATTCTAGAGTATTGAGCGAAAGGTTACACCTATGGGTTAGGTCAACCCTACTCCACTAGTACCAATAGGGGGCATAGGGGAAGAAGCACTACTCCTAGGAATCAACACACGAAAACTTTGTTATAAATTATCCCTTTTCCTTATCAGGATCGGGACTAACAATGGTTGGGACAACAAACATCCATCTCGTTCGTATTTTGGATACCCGTATAACCATCGAAGACTGTTGAAGTGACTAATTCCTGCAAATTTAAGGGCGTTGAAGACAAAGAAATTGTTGGAGTAACTTTTTTTATCTAATACCAACATGCTTGATGTTAAGGAAAGATCTTCTACAAGAAGGTTGGCTAGAGATTTCTTGTAAAAACACCAGCCCCGCTTAGTTTATAATGAGAATATTTCAGTCTTTTTGATTCCATGTATTATTATCATTATGCACATAAAGGAGGAGCCGTATGAGATGAAAATCTCATGTACGGTTCTGAAACGGAGATTCTTTGAATCGAATGACGACCGTAACGGATGTCGGCTCAATCCGAAGGAAATTATGCGGAAGCTTTACAGAATTATTATGAAGC